TAAACAAGGAGTTTAGGATTAAAAAAAATATTAATACATAAAATAAATATACTAAGAGATAAAAAGAGATGCGACTCCCCCCTACATATTTTAAACCTTCCCCTACAAAAAAACTGGTAATACCAACCCCATTCGTAATTCCATCAATCACTCGTCTATCGAACAAATGGGTTAGTTCAGCCAATCCTCTTATCCATTGAGTTAAGGATAGTGCATAAAAAGCATCTATATAAGCACGATTATATGACCAATCGTATAGCAAATTGATAATTTTATCTCCCAAAACTCTTTGACTCTTATTGACTCTTTTAGTAAATAAATTAAGTCCATTCCAGTTTTGGAAAGATGAATAAAAGGGTTTATATAAAAAAGCCGCTATAAATATTCCAAAAAACGTTATACTAACTGAAAAAGTTGCATTTGGCAAAAATTCATACCAATCAAAAAAATGATTTGAATTTTGATGTAAAAGGTTTATAGACGGAGTTAACAATTTTGATAAGATATCAAAATTGTTTCCTTCTTGATTAAAGGGGATTCCTATGGCTCCAACAAACAAAGGAAATAAGACTAATATAAGCATAGAGAATAGCATAGTATTGTCCGATTCATGGGGATAAAAAAAAGTCTTTGTAGGACCAAAAGGCAAAATAGTAAGAAAAGGCATTTTTGTTACATGAGTATCCATTCGGTATGTTTTCTTCGAAAAAAAAGAAGTCCTTTCCCTTTCATTATTATTTATTTTTAATAAAGCAACTAAAGGAAAACTTTTTTTAATCGATTTTTGCTCCTCTTTACCCCATAGAGATATTGAATAGAAGGAATTTCCTTTTTTGCCACTGTAATTTTGAAAACGAACGTTTAAATGTCCTTCAAAAGTAAGTAAATAAATCCGAAACATATAAAATGCAGTTAATCCGGCTGTGAAAGAAGCAATTATTGCGAAAATCGGTGAATATAACCAACTATCATTAAGAATTTCATCTTTGGACCAAAAACAAGCAAGAGGTGGAATACCACAAAGAGAAAGTGTACCTAATAAAAAAGCAGTTTTTGTAATTGGCACGTGCTTTCTTAACCCGCCCATAAGAGCCATATTCTGGCTTTTATCTGGAGCGTATCCAACAAGAGCTTCCATTGAATGAATAATTGATCCGGATCCTAAAAACAACAAGGCTTTCGAATAAGCATGAGTAATCAAATGAAATAAAGCGGCTCGATAAGACCCCATACCTAGAGCTAACATCATATAACCCAATTGAGACATTGTAGAATAGGCTAAACTTTTCTTAATATCTTTTTGAGCAAGAGCTAAAGTGGCTCCTAATAATACTGTTATTATACCTATAAAAGATATTAGATTCATTATGTATGGTATCGCTATGAAAAGTGGAAGAAGACGAGCTACAAGAAAAATTCCTGCTGCTACCATAGTAGCGGCGTGGATAAGAGCCGAAATAGGAGTAGGTCCCTCCATGGCATCAGGTAACCATACATGAAGGGGAAATTGTGCGGATTTAGCAACTGCGCCGCCAAATAATAGAAAGGCACACAAAGTAACAAATAAAAAGTGAACCTCCTTCTTATAAATCAAGTTATTGAATATTTCGAACAAATCCCGAAATTCAAAACTACCCGTTGTCCAATAAAGACCTAAGATTCCTAATAATAAACCAAAATCCCCTACACGATTAGTTACAAAGGCTTTTTGACAAGCACTTGCCGCACTAGGTCGTGTGAACCAAAACCCTATTAATAGATAAGAACACATCCCAACCAACTCCCAAAAAATATAAATTTGTATCAAATTCGAACTTGTAACTAATCCCAACATGGAAGTATTGAAAAAACTCATATAAGCAAAAAATCTCAAATATCCTTGATCATGAGACATATAATTGTCGCTATAAAAAAGAACCAGAATTCCAACTGTGGTGATTAATATTGACATAATAGAAGTAAGCGGATCAATAAAGTGTCCGAACTCGAAAGAAAAATCATTATTGATGGTCCAAGACCATATGTATTGATAGATAGAACTCCTATTTATTTGCTGAATAGATAGATCGACCGAAAAAATCATAACTATACTTAACAAAAAAATACTAGGAAAAGCCCAAATACGGCGAAGATTTTTTGTTGCCGTTGGAAAAAGTAGAAGTCCCACTCCTATTAACATAGGAACTGGAAGCAGAACGAAAGGTATGATCCAAGAATATTGATATGTATGTTCCATAAAAATAATAATTTTTTTATTCTTAATTAATTGTTTCTGATTCACCGGTTCTTATCTCTTTTAAAAGGGATTACTAAAGTATTAAAAAAGCAACTGAAACTCAAATGGAATTTTCTGTTCGTAGTTAGTTTGAACCTTTCTCAACTACTTCCAAAATTTTCAAAGTGAAAAATAACGAATTATTTTATACTAAGTTTATACTAAGTTTATACTAAGTAAGATTTTTAGGAAAACGTAGCAGCAAATTACAATTTCCATTATTATTCCCTATTACAAAAATTTATGGACATATATCAAGACTAAAAAATTGGACAAAAAAAAAAAAGAAGTATTTTATTTTGATATCAATCATCGGATGTCCCATAACTTTGCCTAATAAAAAAAGAACTAGGTATTTTTGTTTGTTTATTCAGAATAATTAACGAGTTTCATTCGGGACTGATTGATTATGTTCTATTCTAATAAATGGCATTTAATAACCAATTACTAGAAAAGAAAAAGATTCAAGTTTTTTATTAGGTAGGTAAGGGTTCTTAAGCTTGTTCGATATGTATTTTTTATGTACAAATGGAACATCCCAAAAAGAGACAGAGATAGAAAGGTATCACAAATAACTCCGAAATACAAATTATTTTGCCTCAGATATTGTATGGAATAGGAATTGAAAAAAAAAAAACGATTTGTTTTAAACAATAGATGTCTTTCACATCCAATTTTTGCAATGAATAACTTTTTATTTTTTGAATGGCAGTTCCAAAAAAACGTAGTTCTATATTAAAAAAACGTATTCGTAAAAATATTTGGAAAAAAGGGGGATATTGGGCAGCGCTGAAAGCTTTTTCGTTAGCGAAATCCCTTTCGACCGGGAATTCAAAAAGTTTTTTGTACGACAAATAATGAATAAAACGTTGGAATAATTGGAATCCGCATCCACCTGACTCCAAAAACGAGCCAATTTCGTTTCGAATTTAGATTCCATTTTTTAATATAGAATAGAAAAATAGAAGTAAAAAAAAAATAGAAATAGAAAAAGTAAGTAATAAATAATGATTTCCATTCCCTACTGTTTTGAACCAATGGATTTGGCTACTGAATTGGTACTTTTTTTATTTGAAAAAAAAAAAAGGAATAAAAGTTGAGAGTTTTGCCTTTATTTGTATTTGAATATGCTTTTCATTCCCGGGATGGGGATTCTTAATTTCCCCATCACCCACCGACTTATAAATAAGACAATAATAAATTATAAATAAGACAATAATAAAGGTTTTGTTTTGTCTTTTCTTTTTTTTTTTTTCTTTTCTATTTCTCCTTTTCTATTTCAATTTATGCTATAGAATAGCATAAATTGAAATCTTTAGACAAAAGCAATGAGTTGTTGAAACTAATTATTAATTATACTGTTTTTTTTTAACTTTCTGAATCATCACTCCAAGTGAGAATGAGAAAAGCGTCTTTCGCCATTTCGGCGTATTTCTAATTTCTATACGAATAGTATGCAATTTAGAAGTAATAAAAAAATCCTATGTTTGAAAGGGAGAATCAATCTAAAAATATCCATTTTTAGAAATCGGATTTAGAAATCAATTTTTAAAGTAGGACAATAGAAATCCAAATTCTTTTATATAATATGTATAGCTCAATACCTAATTGGTTTGATAAACCCTAAGACAAATTCATACTGAAAAAAAACCTAACGATTATCACAAGACAAAAGTTATGCAAATTAAATAAAATTTTTTTGAATTATTGGATATTATGCTTAAATTGTGATCGTGATCCATAAAAAAGAAAAAGAATATGTTATTGTTAAATTGTTAAGTTAAATAAAACTGAAACCTTAAATAACTAAATAAAACGATAAAAAAGGGATTGTTTCAATCTCTATTGAAACAGGTTTTTATTCATCAATTGAATGCTTCCTAAAACATCAATTGAATGCTTCCTAAAAATAAAAAGTATTTCATTGAAACTTTCTCTTTCACTTTCAATCTCGACGATTAAATAAAAATAAGTTATTATTATTTCTAGCAAGCCGCTATGGTGAAATCGGTAGACACGCTGCTCTTAGGAAGCAGTGCTAGAGCATCTCGGTTCGAATCCGAGTGGCGGCATAACATCTTCAAAGATATCTTCTAATAAAGATATATAAAAGCCCTATAATGAATTGAATTTCCGATTTCCATTCCGTATACTCAAGAGACTTTCACTTTTTACTTTTAATTTCATTTTTTATTTATGATATTTTCAACTTTAGAACATATATTAACTCATATATCATTTTCGGTCATTTCAATTGGAATTACAATTCATTTAATAACCTTATTAGTCGATGAAATCGTAGGACTATATCATTCATCAGAAAAGGGGATGATAGCTACCCTTTTCTGTCTAACAGGATTATTAGTAATTCGTTGGATTTATTCGGGGCATTTCCCATTAAGTGATTTATATGAATCATTAATCTTTCTGTCATGGAGTTTCTCCATTATTCATAGGATTTTAAAACATAAAAATCATTTAAGCGCAATAACCGCGCCAAGTGCTATTTTTACCCAAGGCTTTGCAACTTCGTGTTTGTTAACCAAAATGCATCAATCCGGAATATTAGTGCCCGCTCTACAAGTTCAGTGGTTAATGATGCACGTAAGTATGATGGTATTTGGCTATGCAGCTCTTTTATGCGGATCATTATTATCCACAGCTCTTCTAGTCATTACATTTCGAAAAGTGATAAGGATTTTTGGTAAAAGCAATAAATTATTAAATGGAACTGTAACTGAGTCATTTTCCTTCGGTGAAATACAATACATGAATGCAAAAACCAATGTTTTACTAAATACTTATTTTTTTTCTGCTAGAAATTATTACAGGTATCAATTGATTCAACAATTGGATCATTGGAGTTATCATATTATTAGTCTAGGATTTATCTTTTTAACCATAGGTATTCTTTCAGGCGCAGTATGGGCTAATGAGGCATGGGGATCATATTGGAATTGGGATCCAAAGGAAACTTGGGCATTTATTACTTGGACTATATTCGGGATTTATTTCCATACTCGAACAAATAAAAAATCGGAAGGTTTTAATTCCGCAATTGTGGCTTCTATGGGCTTTGTTATAATTTGGATATGTTATTTCGGGGTCAATCTATTAGGAATAGGGTTACATAGTTATGGTTCATTTAATTAACAATTCACATCTAATTGAATTGCAAATTGAAGAAAAGAAAGGGCCTGATGAAGACAAACATAGGACAGCGCATATATATAAACGAAACTGAGTGGAAACCGCCGAGAACCTTTTGAATCAAGTAGTGGAGTGATTCAAAAGGTTCTCACAAACGCCAAAGGGGTTTGGTTACAATTCAAATTTATTTTTTCTTTTTTTATTCATGAAAATTCTCTATAAAAAAATTAGATAGAATAGCTTCGACCTTGTCCACTGATAGTGACAGAACGAAATCCGGATAAATACCAATACCAAGTACGGGTAGAAGAATAGAGATCAAAACAAATAATTCCCGTGGTCCAGAATCAAAAAAATAAGAGTTTACGCCATTAAATAGCTTGTACCCATAAAACATTTGCCGTAACATAGATAATGAATAAATAGGAGTTAATATCATTCCAATTGCCATTACAAAAGTAATCAGTATTTTTGCTATTAAAAAATATTTTTGGCTAGTAATTATTCCAAAAAAGACTATCAATTCCGCAACAAAACCACTCATGCCCGGTAATGCAAGGGAAGCCATTGATAAGATACTAAATAGCGTGAATATCTTTGGAATTGGTATAGCCAGTCCGCCCATTTCGTCAAGATAACCATGACGTATTCTATCATAACTCGTTCCTGCTAAGAAAAAAAGTGCAGCGCTAATAAACCCATGAGAAATTATTTGTAAAATGGCTCCGCTGAGTCCTGTATCAGTTATCGAGCCAATTCCTATAATTATGAAACCCATATGAGATACAGAGGAATAGGCGATTCTTTTTTTTAAATTGCGTTGGCCAGGAGATGTTAAAGCTGCATAAATTATTTGCATTGTACCTACTATGATTAACCAGGGAGAAAATAGAGAATGAGCGTGCGGTAATAGTTCCATATTGATCCGAACCAAGCCATATGCTCCCATTTTTAATAAGATTCCGGCCAGAAGCATACAAGTACTGTAATGGGCCTCCCCATGGGTGTCTGGTAACCATGTATGTAAGGGTATAATCGGTGATTTGACAGCAAAAGCAATAAGAAATCCAATATAGAATAGTATTTCCAGTGCCACGGGATACGATCGATTAGCTAATATTTCCAAATTTAATGTTGGTTCATTGGAACCGTATAAACCGATACCCAAAACTCCTATTAATAGAAAAACGGAACCTCCTGCAGTGTACAAAATAAACTTTGTAGCTGAATAAAGACGTTTCTTTCCACCCCATGCTGATAGAAGTAGATAAACAGGAATTAATTCTAATTCCCACATGATGAAAAAAAGTAAAAGGTCACGAGAAGCAAATGATCCTATTTGACCGCTATACATTGCTAACATCAGGAAATAGAATAATCGGGAATTCCGAGTAACTGGCCAAGCCGCTAACGTAGCTAAAGTGGTGATAAATCCCGTCAATAAAATGGGTCCTAGGGAAAGTCCATCTATTCCCAATCTCCAGTAAAAACCAAAAAAATTGATCCATTTATAATCCTCTGCGAGTTGTATTAATGGATCGTCCAATTCAAAATGATAACAGAAGGCATAGGTCGTTAGAAGGAGTTCTAGCACGCATATATATATAGTATACCCCCTAGTCACCTTATTTCCTCTATGAGGGAGAAAGAAAATGAAAAAACCCGTGGCTATCGGAAAAACTACAATTATTGTTAACCAAGGAAAAAAGTTCGTGGTAAAGGCAAGATACACTCGAACCAGACAAAACCGTGCTCGAAAAATAGAATATATATTCTTAATTTTTTTTTTTTTATTTTTCGAGTACGGGTTTTTGTCGGTAATCAGTAAGTAAAAAAAATGTATTCAAAATAGATTCAAGTGGGGTTTTTGGGAACGTATCAATATCAATAAGCTAGACCCATGCTTCGAGTTGTTTCATGCCATAAATAAACTCGAACACTCAAGAAATCCGTTGGACAGGCGGATTCACATCTCTTACAACCAACACAATCCTCCGTTCTTGGAGCAGAAGCAATTTGTTTAGCTTTACATCCGTCCCAAGGTATCATTTCTAATACATCCGTGGGACATGCTCGGACACATTGAGTACACCCTATACATGTATCATAAATCTTTACTGAATGTGACATTGAATCTATCAATTTCTGAATTCATAAATTTTCGATCTAGTAATTTTGGAAATGAATCATATATTGAAACACCAGATCAATCAACGATTTACCAGAATTTTGGAATCAATCCATTTCTGGATCAACTGATAAGAGGGAACAAAGATACTTTGATTTTTTACGTTTTTGCCAATATGATCGAGGTTAGGACGTATTATAGATGCTAATTCGAATTGATGAATATTCTTATTTTGAAATACTATTTTATTTATTCAACAAAGTCGATTGATTGATACGAATTGATTTTCTGTTACGATAAATTGACGAAACAATAGCTGATCCGATAGCTGCTTCAGCGGCTGCAATAGCTATAACAAAAATTGAGAAAATATCTCCTTTTAATTGCCTACTATCAAAAAAATCGGAAAATGTTACAAAATTTATATTAACCGCATTTAGTATAAGTTCAAGACACATCAGGGCCCGGACAATATTTCGGCTCGTGATCAATCCATAGATACCAATAGAAAATAAATAAGCACTCAAAATAAGTACATGCTCGAGCATCATTGACCAACTCCGTACCAATTTCGATTCATTTCAATATGAACAATAAGTCAAGTGATTTGATTGCTTATAATCTAACAAGTATAGAACAAAAGAATATATTGCTAATAGATCGAATCATTCTATTTGATTTATACATGAAACAGTATTCAAATAGAATTGAAGGCAAATAGATGTGCTAACACAGAAAAGTTGAATTTGGATTGCTGTTGCTAGTTATAAAGATTTTTTACTGACGAGCTACGGCAATTGCACCTATCAAAGCAACTAAAAGAATTATCGAAATGAGTTCAAATGGAAGAAAAAAGTCGGTTGATAAATGAATTCCAATTTGTTGACTATTACTTATCAAATCTTGCTCTATAATCTGGTTGGATCGTGTAGTCCAAATAATCCCGTACCACGACGTATCTAGAATAGTAGTGAGTAAGGACAAAAAAAGACTTGTACAAACCAGAGAAGTAACTCCATCCCCAATAGTCCAAAGATTCAAATGAAAATCGTTGGAATAGTCTGAACCATTCATGAACATTACAGCAAATATGATTAAAACATTTACAGCTCCTACATAAATAAGGAGCTGTGCAGCAGCTACAAAAGGCGAATTTGATAGAATATAGAATAAGGATATACAAATAAGAACGAATCCCAATGAAAAGGCAGAATAAATCGGGTTGGTAAGTAATACCACTCCCAGACCTCCTAATATAAGACCCGATCCTAGAAAAACTAAAAGAAAATCATGTATTGGTCCAGCCAAATCCATTATATTAAAATAAGAGATAAATAAATCGAAATATTTTTTCATGACCTTATTGAACCGACCAGGCAATTTTTTTTTATGAGGCATTCCCGATTGAATTCAATTCAAATCTAATAGGTGTGAATTGATGTGGGTACAGTTATTGGATCAATTTCGTTCTTTTCTTTATTGGAAATGGCAGTTGGAAATTGAAAGTCTATATTTCGAAAAAATTGTGGATATATTAACAGACTTTCAATACAAATGAATTTGTACTTCTCATAATCCAATCTATAGTTGGGATTTGTACCAAACAAAGAGAAAGACCTTATTCCTTTATACCAACACGGAACCTTTGTAATTTCCAATAATAAAGAGATTTACCCGTTTTTTCTTTGAGACGAATTCAAAACTGTTCGAATTGTAAAATCGTCAATTACTGACATTGGTAAACGACCTAAAGCAATTTGATTGTAATTCAATTCGTGACGGTCGTAAGTAGCAAGTTCATATTCTTCAGTCATTGATAAACAATTTGTTGGACAATACTCAACGCAGTTACCACAAAAAATACAAATTCCGAAATCAATACTGTAATTAAGCAAGCGTTTCTTTCGAATATCCGTTTCCAATTTCCAATCAACAACAGGCAGATCTATAGGACATACACGAACACATACTTCACAAGCAATACATTTATCAAATTCAAAATGGATTCGACCGCGGAAGCGCTCTGATGTTATTAATTTTTCATAAGGATATTGAATAGTTACAGGGAAACGATTTGCTTGGGATAAGGTAATCATGAAACTTTGACCGATGTACCTTGCAGCTCGTACTGTTTGTTGACCATAATTCATGAACCCAGTTACCATAGGGAACATATCGGGAATATCTATGAATAAATTTTGTCTTTCTCTTGTTTGAGGTAAGCCGTGAATATAGTATCCCTTTTTTCTTTTTTTGTTTACAGTGAAAGGAGTTGGGAAGAGGTTGTTAATAATAAATTACCAAGAGAAATAGGTAAAAGAAATTTCCAGCCAAGATTTAATAATTGGTCCATTCTTAGTCTAGGTAAAGTCCATCTTGTTGTGATAGAAATGAACAAGAACAAATAAGTTTTAGCTAATGTAATAAAGATACCAATTGTCGTTCCAAAGATTCCATCCGCTTTATTTATTTCAAATAACTCAGGAACAAATATGTACGGAATTGAAAGATTCCAACCGCCCAAGTAAAGAACTGTTACAAATAATGAGGAAACTAATAAATTTAGATAGGAAGCAACGTAAAATAAACCAAATTTGATCCCTGAATATTCGGTTTGATAGCCTGCTACTAATTCTTCTTCTGCTTCTGGTAAATCAAAAGGTAATCTTTCGCATTCTGCTAGGGAAGAAATTAGAAAAACGATAAACCCTATAGGTTGACGCCACAAATTCCACCCCCAAAAACCATATTTTGATTGCGCCCCGACTATATCAACTGTACTTGAACTATTAGATAATCATAGTCGGTGATAACATTACTGTTCCCATCGCTATTCCAAAACCGTACATGAGATTTTCACCTCATACGGCTCCTCAGGGCCACAAATAAATGTAAGGACCGGGCAAGTATTCCGTTATCTTGATATGGTTATAGCATAGATAGACTCGTGGAAGGTCCCCAATTATACCAATGGAATTCTGTCTGCTATAAGAATAAATCAAAAAGCATTTCTGAATTGATCTCATCCTTCAACTTTTTTGGGGTGAGTAATAACTTAATAAATCCTTCAATAAAATACTCTTTGTAGAAATATCTATTGATATTTCGAGCCATCATTTTTTTTTCGATTACGAAAAAAAAAAAAATTAGACATTCCATTAGTTCATGAATCATGACACAATTTTTCTTTCTATGAAGATAGGAAAGAAATAAGAAAAAAAATCGCTTTTCTTTTTATTGTAATTTCTTTTTTTTTCTATTTTTTTTGTTCCTCTTCTTCTTTCTGAGAAAAAGGGGTCCTCAAAATCAAAAAAGTAAGGGATTATTTCGTTCCTGATAGTAATTTCTTTAATTGGGGGATAGGAGCATACTCTGAATCGGAATTGTGGGGAGTACTGCCTGATCATTTCTACCAACTTAAAGCCCCAATTAGTATTCTTTTTATGTTATGCAGACGTATCTTTTTCGTTAATTTACATAATCTCCATTACTAATTCTTTGTGTGTATTTTAGTGTTCCTTATTATCCACCCATTTTTTTTTTCAATCCCCCGTTCGTTAATATATGTATTGTAATACATTCAAACATATAGTGAAAACTCCATACGGTTGACTTTTGAGCCCGCTTCAAGCTAGGATGACCAATCAACTAATCTTGGGGTAAAGGGCATCTTCCACTTTTGTTTACTTTAACTTAACTCTTGTACATAGGAAATGAGACTCAATCTTCTTTTACTGCGAATTTAGAAGTTGTTTTCTTTCACTCATATATAACTATCTAATTTTTTTATTAACCTAAAGAATCAATAAATGAATAAAAAAAAAAAAAAATGCGGATATCCATTAAATTTCTTTTTTTTTTTCTAGAAGGAAAAGAAAAGCTTCTATTTTAGCGAATCGCACGTAGAGATATTGATAAAACACATAAAGTTAATGGTATTTCATAACTAATCGATTGAGCAGCAGCTCGCAGACCACCTAAAAACGAATATTTATTATTTGATCCATATCCTGACATAAGAAGTCCAATAGGAGCAATACTTGAAACGGCAATCCATAAAAAAATACCAATATTGAGATCCGCTAAAACAAGGTGATAACTAAAAGGAATTACTGAATAACTTAGTAGAATTGATATGACTGCTATAGATGGTCCAATACTGAAGAAACGAGTATTTCCTCTAGCTGGAAGAAGATTCTCTTTGAAAAGTAGTTTTGTTCCATCTGCTAAAGCTTGAAGAATTCCGAAAGGGCTGGCGTATTCAGGGCCAATACGTTGTTGTATTCCTGCAGATATTTCTCTTTCTAACCACACAATTACTAGTACACCTATTGTGATTCCTAATACAAGAGTCAAAATAGGGGCAAACACCCGTATGGTCCCATAGAGCTCTTTTAAGGATTCCAATCGGGAAAAAGAATTAATATCTTGTACTTCTGTTGTATCAACTATCATTTCAACGATCAACTTCTCCCATAATGATATCTATACTACCTAGTATCGTCATAATATCCGCCAATTTCATTCTTTTAACTAACTGAGGAAGAATTTGCAAATTGATAAAACCCGGTGGGCGAATTTTCCATCGCCAAGGAAAACTACTTTGATCTCCTATCAGAAAAATTCCCAATTCTCCTTTTGGGGCTTCGACTCTCACATAAAGTTCTTGTTTCGGTAATTCAAAAGTAGGAGAAGGTTTTTTACTAATGAATCGATCTTCAAAATCATTCCATTCTGGATCGCTTTCTCTAGCAAAGCATCGGATTTCTAAATTCTCATAGGGCCCCCCCGGAATTCCTTCCAAAGCCTGTTGAATAATTTTTACCGATTCTGTCATTTCACCGATTCGGACTAAATAACGAGCTAATGAATCCCCTTCTTTTTGCCACTGGACTTCCCAATCAAATTCGTCGTAACACTCATAATGATCCACTTTACGAAGATCCCATTCTATTCCAGACGCTCGTAGCATTGGTCCTGATAAACCCCAATTTATTGCTTCTTCTCCACCAAAAATGCCTACTCCTTCAACTCGTTCTAAAAAGACAGGGTTTCGTGTAATAAGTTTTTGATATTCAACAACCCCCGTTAAAAAATAATCACAGAAATCCAAACATTTCTCTATCCAGCCATGGGGTAAATCGGCCGCTATCCCTCCGATACGAAAATAATTATGCATCATTCTCATACCGGTGGCAGCTTCGAATAGATCATATACTAATTCTCTTTCTCTGAAAATATAGAAGAAGGGAGTCTGTGCACCAATATCTGCCATAAAAGGGCCGAGCCATAACAGATGAGAGGCTATACGACTCAACTCCAACATAATTACTCTGATATAGCTGGCCCTTTTAGGTACTTGAATATTTCCCAACTGTTCTGGTCCATTTACAGTTATTGCTTCTGTGAACATAGTAGCTAAATAATCCCAACGTGTTACATAAGGCAGATATTGTATAATTGTTCGGTTTTCCGCAATTTTTTCCATCCCTCTGTGTAAATAACCCAATATCGGTTCACAGTCAATAACATCTTCGCCATCGAGAGTAACGATGAGACGAAGAACACCATGCATTGATGGGTGGTGAGGCCCCATATTTACTCTCATAAGGTCTTTTCCTGTAGCTAGTATACTCATAGGTTTTTCCTCGATTCATTCTTACATGAATTGTTGAAAACAAAAAGAAGTTATCAAGATTCAAAATCTAATAAATCAAATAATTCAAAATTCTTTTTTTCAAATTAACGATTTTTTGACTCCCGGATATTCAACTGACTAATTAATTCTTTATAACGTACTCCATTTTTCTTTGACAAATAAGAAAGTAGGCGTTGGCGTTTTTCCAGAACTTTCCGTAAACCCCTCTGAGATAAATAGTCTTTTCTGTGCAATTCCAAATGGGAAGTAAGTCTTTGTATCTTATTAGTGAAACTTAATACTTGAAATTCAACAGACCCACTGTTTTCTTTTTTTTTTTCTTGAAAAGTAACTGAGATGAATGAATTTTTTACCATAAAACGAAATCCTCTTTTCCCTTTCTTTTAATATGAAATTTACTGATCAGTAATAATAATGTTAGTCATTTGAATTGAATATACACAATCATCTTAAAGCCGTTATGAACTTCCGATAAAATCAATCAACAATCAATCCCATTTTCAATGTGATTAGGGATAAAAAAAGGATGGTATATTTCTTCAAAAGAGAAAAAGCGAGACCTAAAAAAAAAATTATGTTAATTCATTTATAGATCTAACCAATCCGTATGTCCTTAAAGTGGTATCCTGTATCATAATGGAATGTAAGACAAGGCATGTGTCCGTCTCTTTGTTTTCATATACCAGGTATGGTACGTATGGTACGCGATCGATAAGAAAAATGTACTAGTAACAAATTTGCAATCGTGGATACATATGTATCCTTATCATACTGAAACGACTGCCATTATTGGTATTAAACCAATAGCGATTCATACAAACTAAATCTTCTAATCGATAATTGGGCCAAAGAAAGAACTTTAATTTAATTAGTTTCTTTTTCTCTCTAGCAAGATCTTTGCTTTTATCCAAAACGTGACCCCCTTTTTTTACGTTATTACAAAATACGGAATTTCTCTGAATACCATTTTGATTCTTCCAATTGAAACAAATCAGAGTTCTCAATTCTCTACGATGGTTAGGGAATAAAATATTTTCAGGAACAAGCAAATCATAATTCTTTTTGTCTCTATTTCCAGTCATTCTTTGATGTCTTGCAATGGATTCATAATTTTTTTTTTTATGAACATGGCTTTTTTCTCGGTATCTTTTAGTAATTTGGCGCTTATTCTTATGAACCAATGAAATACCTACGATTTGATATATAAAAAACTGTCCATCATTTTTTACAGACAGACGAAGCGGTTCGATAATAAATATTCCCCCTTTCACCAATTCTGTAAGAGTGAAATCCTTATGAATCGTCAAAATATCCAGACCCATTTCTCCCCCTTGAATAGAGGATATAGCAATTTCTCTTGGATTTATCAGTCGAAGCAGGAGACAATAGATCTTGATATTATTTATTATTCTTTGATTTAAAAAAGAATCCCATCTCAACTGAAAATGCAAATACTTTTTTAGGAAGAAATAAAGTTCTGCTTCTGTGTTGTTCTTGTATTGTTTTTTCGTTCTACGTTTTTTGATGTCTGATCCCGAAAAATTTGCTTCAACATCTTTTTCTTGGTTTGAGAGAACTGACCCAAGACTTACTTGGTTTTGTGCATCTGATCGAGGATTCCCTTGGTCTGGGGGTTCTTTTTCTTCTTTACTTCTATTGTATAATTCAAGAGAGTTTTTTTGATTCGATGATATAAAAAGGTCTTCCTTTTTCTTTCGAGTTATTTTTTTATTCCCATTTTCATTTCCATTAAAACTGAAAAGAAGTAATTTGATTGGTATGATCCACGGTTTTTTTTTATATGCATTAAAAAATAGCACTAATTCTCGGAAGAACCAAAGCTCCAGATTTGATATAGGACAACTTAGTATTGCTTCATTCATTCCCATCCAATCAAAAAAGAACTTTTTTTGATTGGATGGTTTAATTTCTTCATCTTCATGAATTGTAAGATAAAAAAGAACTTTCTTATTAATTTCATCAATTATTTGATACTTATCAGCCCCAATCTTAGTATTTGGATTCCTGTTGGTACCAATATCAACCCAGACTTCAATATCAACCTTATTTCTAAGACAAAAATCGAGAATTCTCCAATCAAAATATTTTCTATCCGAAAATTTATCCATATCCATAATATTATCTTCTTCTAGATAATTATTAATAGGGATACCTCCCAACATATCAAATAATTTGCCTTCCCTTATGTTGGAATTAGAAAGGATTTCTTCTTTATTATTTACTTGGAATAATGATTTATGAATATACGAGTCTTTCTTATCTTCATAATTAATAGATTTATATGATAAAAGATCATATTTATAGTGTTTTTTAAAATTATCTTTTTGATTCTGTAACGGATTCGCTTCAAAAAAATTTTGTTTGTCGGAATGAGTTAATCCATTTTTTTCATATGAACCCTTTTTGTTTAAATCTTTCTTTTGAGCCATACTGTGTTGATTGGCTCTATTTCGCCATTTTTGTGGTACTAATATAGGCCATCTTATCCGAGATAAATCGGATTGATATGGATAATGCCCCTTTAACCAGTTTTTCCATTGATTCATTTCAAAATTCCAAAAAGATTCATGTCTTAATTCGTAATGAAATATTCCTTGTTTTTTAAAATAATCTTTTATTTCCTTCTTAAGAAAAAGGGATGTTCCGTCATATTGAAAGACAAATCTTAAATTATAAAAGTGAATAAGTTGGGTTTGTGATAATTTGTAAAATACATATGCTTGTGATTGTGAGAAAAAAGAGAAATCATAAGAAATCTTTGAATTCTTATTACTAACCTTAGAAAGTGATTTTTTTATAGTCGAAATAAAGTGAATTTCATTTTTACTTTTACTTGTTTTATTAATTCTTTCCTGATTTGTTTCATTATTGTGGATATTTTTCTCAATAATTTGGATTTTTTTTGGTGATTCAAAAAAAAAATGGGCATTGATTCTTGGAATATTGACAATAGCTAGAAAAATTTTTATGTATATCCCTTCAATGAAAAATTTTATAAAGAAATATGATTTACCAATTAATCGAGTATTTCTTTTTTTTAATATTTGCCAAATCTTTTTGGACGCTCCTAATATTTTAGGACGATAACTTGTTTTGTTCGAACTAATATTTATTTCGTAAGTTAGCTGTTTTTTTTTCTTTTCTTTTGTAATTTTTTCTATTTTCTTTTTTATTATGTTTGTTCGATTAGTCAGATCTTTTATTTTTTTTTCGGGCAGTGCTAAATTTGTCCAATCCATAGATCGAATTTGAATGGACGATTCGTGAATCATCCGATTACTCATTATCAAATCTTTTTTATCTTCACCCAATTCATCTATTTCTCGCAATCTAAATAATGGAATTTTGTTTGTTTTTGAAAGTTCTTTTACTCTTCCTTTTACTTTTAGTAATAGAATTCTTTTGATGACCCATCTTTTTGTTTCTTTTGCGATTTGTTGAAAAATTTTGGTTCTTTCTTTTAAAACTCTTAAAGACTTTGTTTTCAATTGTCTAATTTTTTTTTTTAGTTCTTTGAAAATGGGTTTAAAAAATGAAGGTCTTTTTCGGGGAGGACCAAAAGGCAACTCCGCCTCCATTCCCCAAACTGTTAAAAAACAAAAATCGTTGTTTTTTTGTCCCCCTTTTTTTTTCATTGCATCTTTATGAGGGAATTGTAGCTTAGATTTGTGCCAGGGTTTCAGGCAAAAAGGAAATAGGATCTTTATCTGAATACCCTCTGTTAACCAGTTTTTCGGAAATTCTCGTTCGGATAATTGAACACCATTATGGGTGCATTTTACATACATTTCCCTATTCCAATCCTTTAAATCCTCGGACCATTCGGGAATTTGAAATAATAGCATGCGAGCAATATTTTTAGCTATTATCAGTGAAGGTAATATAATATATTTTCTAAGAATTGATTGAGTTAATAATACAAAACTTCTGAGTATTTGAGCAAAAAAAAATGTATTCCAGATTTCTGCTATGGGTATCTCTGTTTTTTCTTTTCTTTTGTATTTTTCTCTTTTGTCCTCCTCTTGGTTATCAATTTTTTTTTGCTTTTCAATTTTAGAATCAGAAAGTTTTTTGTCTTTTTGTTTCCACATCCAATTTTTAAAAATTACTTTCATCAGTTCGGAAATATCAAAAGAAAAAAAAAAAGATTTGTCTAGCCTGTCCAAAAAAAGCGGGGAATGCACATTTGCTTGAAACAGTTCCCAAGTAATAGTTTTACGTCTTTGTGCGCGCATGGAGCCTTTGATTAGACCTCGACGAAAATCTG